CGCTTCTCGTGGATTTTCATAACCCTGCTGTGCAAAAATGGGATATGCATTTGAAATGGATGTACGAGTTATTATATATATCATTAGCGATATGGAAATAGATCGAGTAATCTGTTCCTTTATCCAAGAAAAAGTATTTCTAGTTTGCATGGTCCAACCATTGATCCCGAAAATTTCTACAATAAATTGGGGTAGGTTACTAATGGAGTTTCCTATCCACGATTCTGTTATTTACTGGAATAAATTGACTGGATTAATATATAGGAATATAGGATGAATCCCCGGGATGGGTAGAAATCTAAAGTGATTTTCAATGCTTTGCTTATGTACAACTGCAAAGTAAGAAACATTCTAATTGGATTAGGTAGATAATTTTTCAGTCATTCATTGAATGATAAATCACTACAAGTGACGGAGATACGCGATTTAAATAACGGAAAATCCAATATTTTAAAATTGTATCTAGAATGACTGGAAAAGTGGAAACAAGGCCAGATATAATTTGATCATTATGAACAAATCCAAAATCCTTGTAGACAAAGCCAATCAGCAGTTCCCAACCATGGGGCGAATGAAATCCGATACATAAATCAGTTAATAAAAGAAGAGAAAAAGCTTTTATTGTGTCACTTAAGTTATATAGGAATTCCTGAGCCCAAGAGTTAAGAATAACAAGTTCTTTATTACCCAAAATAGAATAACCGCTTAGAATAATGAAACAGATTATATTTGTCGAGAAGTGCAAAATCGTATGAATACGACCCTCGTTGTGTATCTTGATTAATTGGATTGTTTCTTTGTGAATTCCTATACGAAGGTTTTGTAGATGTGTCTCCGAGTATTCCTTGATCATTTCCTCTAAGAAGAGGAGTTCCTCCAATTCTCTGAATTTTTCTAGAATACTCTTTTCTTCAATATCATTCAAAAAAAATTCGGATTGCCTAGTATTCCACCAATAAGTAACCCATGATTCCAGACTTTTTTGAAATGAGAGAGAAATCCACCAGGGCAAAAATACTATAGATGCAAGATATAAAAGAGGAGTGAATGCTTTCTTTTTTTCCATTTTTTCGTCTGTGAATTGTTAATGAACCCATCTCATTCGTCGACTCTATGTAATCTAATATTTCTCTCATGCATCTCTTCTATTACAAGTTATCGAACCTATGAATCTATTCACTCTTTTTTATTTGTGATTTCGTGGTTAGGCCTTGAATCTATAAAAAAAATACCGAAATAGACGAAAAATTCAAATGAATAAATAAAAAAAATTGTTTACCTATATTTCAATTGGTCGAATTCGAAGCACATATCTCCTTTCGATAAATGCCCGGAAAAATTTTATTTTATTATTATTCCATATATGTCTGCTTTGACTCGAATGAATGTTTTGAAGAAACCTCAATTAAGTTATAAGTTATGTTATAGAAAAAGGGGATTCTTGCTTTTTTTGCTCTCCTGCTGAGAAAGCATTCATTTCTCGGCTTCATTTATTAAAAAACTTCAATTGGTACACGCAAGAAATAGGCCAATTCAGCAGCTTTTTGTTCCATTTCCCGTGGAGTAAAATTCTCATCAGTACGAGTCAATGGAATGGCTCCCTGGCCTCTGATATCCATATAAAGGACACGACGAGCAAAAATACCCTCTTTCACTTCTATTCTGACGGACTGAATATCTTTTATAAGAAATCGGAGGAAGACCCGACGATTTTTTCCAGGAAATCCCCAACGAAAGATACACACTATTCCATCTTTTCTATCAAATCGATCATAACCACTACCTACATTCCACGAAATTGTGCACCACAAATAGGAGCTAATAAAAAGACCCGCGATCCCATAGAAAGACATCACAATTCCTTGCGGAAAAAAAACTATTTCCTGAGACGGAAATAAAGATATCAAATTTCTACCAAGATAACTCGAGGTTCCAACCAACAAGAATCCTAATGAACCTAAAAAAAGGATAACAGCCCAGCAGAAATTACTTGTTTTTCGAGCCCCCGTTATAGGTTCTATCCATATATGTTCTGATCGACAACTCATACTTGATCCAGTTGCTTTTTTTGGAATTGAGAGAATACCCCAAATGAATTTGACTTTAGTCCGTTTGTTTCCGAAGTAACTCGCATCAACTAGCACTAGTTTGATGTGAACCTTTAGGAGTAATTCATTAAATTGGTTAGATCTAAACTAATAACATACCCTTCGTATGATCTCACTAAAGATAGCCACATGTATATAGATAAACCAACTTTACAGTTCAGCCATCCGCCGAGTTGGGTCTATTTGAAAATAGCTAGAATATAGCATTTTTGGGAGATTTTCGGCGGAAGCCACTTATACCAAATATACCAAATTTTGCTAAATGGATATCTGTGTTATGATACAAGCGTCAGTTAAAAAAAAAATAGATGAGATTTTGTGCCCTCGCCTCTAAACAATTTTGTTTTTTTGAATATGAAGAAATAAAGAAGCTATTGCGATTGCCGGAAATA